GAATGAAAGGTATGATCCATGAGTATTGATATGTATATTCCATAAAAAAAAAATTTCTCTTAATTAATTGTTTCTGATTCATCGGCTCTTATTTCTTTTGAAAGGGGTCGGTTAATAAATAATAAAAAGTTAAGACATACAAACCTTAAATAGAATTTTCTGGCTTTAATTAAATTATTCTGATTCAACTACCTCAAATAGTTTATTTCAAAACACGAGGTTAGAATTGGTGAAATGATATGGCCGAGGTACTCGTGAAAAAAAAAACCAAAGTACTTTGGTTTAATTATTAAGTCAAATCATATGAAGATACAAAAAATGAAAAAATGGAATTCCTAAAATAGTTTTTATTTTTATAAAATAATCTATCCTGTCTCATTCCAATTTTTAAATGAAAATTAGATGTATTCTTTTCTCGAACTTGATCAATTCAATTAATAGAAAAATAATTTTTTTTTTTATTTTTATTCTTTTTAAAGAATAACATAAAATTTATGTTTCTGGTAATATTTTATGCGATTTTTCTATATCCATATTTTTATCAAGGGAATACAATCTAGAAAAAAATAGATAGATAATTAGAATTATATAGTAAAGAGCAATTGGGTTGGAACAATAGATGTCTTTGACATCCAACTATAGCAATAAATAACCTATTAGAATTCTTTAATGGCAGTTCCAAAAAAACGCACCTCTATATCAAAAAAACGAATTCGTAAAAATATTTGGAAAAGGAAGGGGTATTGGGTAGCATTGAAAGCTTTTTCGTTAGCGAAATCTCTTTCTACGAGAAGTTCAAAAAGTTTTTTTTGTGCGACAAATAAATAATCAAAGGTTGGAAAAATCGGAATTGGTCCGGCTCGAAAAAGAGTCTAGTTTAGTTTGTTTTTCATTTGAAGTTTTTTATAATGTTTATAATGTATTTTTTTTTTATAAGTTAGAAAAATAGGATAATTTATCAAATTGATAATAAAAATAAGAATTTATTTCGATTATGCCTTTCTAATAAAATAATAATAATAGAAATAAAAGGAATAATTTCGATTCTTTAATGTTTTGATCCGATCAATATCAATATTAATATAATAAGAAATTGAAATTCTTTTTCTCTTTATATAATAGAATCAAAAAAGTTTTATCTAATGAATTCGAAAATCGGTTTTTTTGTTTGAAAAAAGAATAAACGCAAGGTTTCGCCTTTCTTTTTAGTATGTTTGATCATTTCCAGGATGGGGATTTTTTTTTCCCCATCGATTTTTTAGAATTCGATAATAACAAAAATAACAAAGTTTTGTCTTTGTTATTTCTATTATTTTACACTATATATTAGAATATATTTCGAATACTAGAGAATATAGAAGAGCGGGTAGAATATTTTTGGTAAAAATTAATGGATTATTGAAACTAATTGATTAAGTTTAAAATGTGTTTTATCATTTTCTAAACCATTATTTAGTATTTCTCTAAATTCATATCACCATATATCCCTAACTTTTCATCCAATTAATAACCTCGTTACCTTTTTTCGGTGATTATACAAAGAACATGCTGGTTTTAAGGAATTTTTTTTGATCTTATGTTTCGATTGGAGGATCAATCAAGATATATCTTAATTTATCAAATTAAAATATTTTGTTGAATTTGTTGAAATAAGGTAATGAACGGTACAATTATGATATAAATCGAAAATTATTATTCTATGATATGCTTGTATGTTTGGCCCAATACCTAACAATATTTAATTGATTTGCTAAAAATCTTAAAGCAAATTCTCTACATAATTAAAACCCCGACGATTAATGTAAAGCTATGCAAATATTTACATAAATCTATTGAGTGTATCGCTAACATTGTGATATAAAAAACCCTTTTTTCTTCAGGGATCCTTTTTTTTTCGATTCATAAAATCAGATAAATTAAATGAGAAATGAATCGTTAAAAAATGCCAATTAGAAATAACTTTTTTGAATTTTATCTCTGGATTGAAGTCAGAACTATCTAGGTACAACAGTTCCATTTTAGTAGAGCATAAACAAAAAAATTAGGAAACCCCCGGTGTTAAGTTAAATAAAATCGACATCCTAATAAAAAATTGAATTGTATAATAAATTAAATGATAAAAAGAAGGATTATTACTGAAATTGGTCCATTCAAATCCCTAATTTTTAAACAAGTTTTTATTCATCAATTAAAAAGTTTCCTACTCGACGATTGAATAAAAAAGGGTTAGTATGGTTTCGAGCAAGCCGCTATGGTGAAATCGGTAGACACGCTGCTCTTAGGAAGCAGTGCTAGAGCATCTCGGTTCGAGTCCGAGTGGCGGCATGGCATTTTCTAAACTAAAGGAGTAAGTCCTATTAAAACGAAATCCTATAATGAATCCAATTTCAATTCCTATAATTGTAATTGAAAGACCTTCCTTGTTTTTAATTTTTAAATTCAAATTTTATGATATTTTCAACTTTAGAGCATATATTAACTCATATATCCTTTTCGGTCGTTTCAATTGTAATTACAGTGCATTTAATAACCTTATTAGTCGATGAAATCGTAGGGCTATCTGATTCGTCCGAAAAAGGCATGCTAGCTACTTTTTTCTGTATAACAGGATTATTATTTACCCGTTGGATTTATTTGGGACATTTACCATTAAGTGATTTATATGAATCATTAATCTTTCTTTCATGGAGTTTCTCCATTATTCATCTGGTTCCCTACTTTAATAAAAAAAAAAACCGTTTCAATTTAAACGCAATAACCGCCCCAAGTGCTATTTTTACCCAAGGTTTTGCTACTTCGGGTCTTTTAACCGAAACGCATCAATCTGCAATATTAGTCCCTGCTCTTCAATCCCATTGGTTAATGATGCACGTAAGTATGATGGTCTTAGGCTATGCGGCCCTTTTGTGCGGATCATTATTATCACTAGCTCTTCTAGTCATTACATTTCGAAAATTCATAAAGATTTTTAGTATTAGTAAAAGCAAGAACTTCAGAAATGAACCATTTTCCTTCGGAAAGATTCAATACGCGAGTGAAAGAACCTGTGTTTTACGAAAGACTTCGTTTCGTTCTTCTAGTAATTATTACAGATCTCAATTAATTCAACAATTAGATCTTTGGAGTTATCGTATTATTAGCCTAGGGTTTATTTTTTTAACCATAGGTATTCTTTCGGGAGCGGTGTGGGCTAATGAAGCATGGGGGTCATATTGGAATTGGGATCCCAAAGAGACTTGGGCTTTTATTACTTGGACTATATTTGCGATTTATTTACATACTCGAAAAGTTTTTGAAAGTCTAAATTCCGCAATTGTGGCCTCGATGGGCTTTCTCATAATTTGGATATGCTATTTTGGAGTTAATCTATTAGGAATAGGGTTCCACAGTTATGGTTCATTTCCATTAACATCTAATTGAATTGAAGAACGGATTTGACGAATACAAACATAGGACAACGTAAGCATATATATATAAGAAAACTTCGTGTAAGCTATTGAGAATCCCCTGAATCACTTCATTTTCATTACTTGATTCAAATTCAAAGGATTCTCAACGGCTTACATTTCTAGTTAAAATAGAATTCCAATTCATTTTTTTATTTTACTTGAACTTAAGAAAAGAAAAGTTTTTTTTTTTTTTTTTTTCATTTTACAACGACCAATTTTCAAAATCATAGGATTTCTTTTTGATGTTTTGATTTCTTAAGGAAAACTATCGCTAAAAAAATTAGATAGAATAGCTTCAACCTTCTCAACTGATAGTGAGAAAACGAAATCCGGATAAATACCAATAGCTATTACAGGTAGAAGTATAGAGATTGAAACAAATAACTCTCGTGGCCCAGAATCAAAAAAATAAGAATTGGGGGCATTAAAAAGCTTGTATCCATAGAACATCTGGCGTAACATAGATAACGAATAAATAGGAGTTAATATCATTCCAATTGCCATTACAAAAGTAATTACTATTTTTGTCATTAAAAGAAATTTTTGGCTAGTAAGGATTCCAAAAAATACTATCAATTCTGCAACAAAACCGCTCATACCCGGTAATGCAAGAGAAGCCATCGACAAGATACTGAAAGTCGTGAATATTTTTGGAATTGCAATAGCCATTCCGCCCATTTCGTCGAGATAAACAAGACGTATTCTATCATAACTCGTTCCTGCCAAGAAAAAAAGCGCAGCGCCAATAAATCCATGAGAGATTATTTGTAAAATGGCCCCGTTGAGTCCTGTATCGCTTATAGAACCAATTCCAATAATTATGAAACCCATATGAGATACGGAGGAATAAGCTATTCTTTTTTTTAAATTACGTTGCCCTGGAGACGTTGAAGCTGCATAGATTATTTGAATTGTGCCTACTATGATCAACCAGGGAGAAAATATAGAATGAGCGTGAGGGAATAATTCCATATTTATCCGAACCAATCCATACGCTCCCATTTTTAATAAGATTCCGGCTAGAAGCATACAAGTACTGTAATGTGCCTCTCCGTGGGTGTCTGGTAACCATGTATGTAAGGGTATAATCGGTGATTTGACAGCAAAAGCAATAAAAAATCCAATATAAAATAAAATTTCCAGCGCTACAGGATACGATTGATTAGCTGATGTTTCAAAATTGAATGTTGGTTCATTAGAACCATATAAACCAATACCTAGAACTCCGATTAATAAAAAAACAGAACTTCCTGCGGTGTACAAAATAAATTTTGTAGCTGAATACAAACGTTTCTTTCCTCCCCACATGGATAGAAGTAGGTAAACTGGAATTAATTCTAACTCCCACATGATGAAAAAAAGTAAAAGGTCTTGAGAAGAAAATGGTCCTATTTGACCGCTATACATTGCTAACATCAGGAAATGGAATAATCGGGAATCGCGAGTAACTGGCCGAGCCGCTAAAGTAGCTAAAGTAGTGATAAATCCTGTCAGTAAAATAGGTCCAATAGAAATTCCATCTATTCCCAACCTCCAGTAAAAAGAAAAAAAATGGATCCATTTATAATTCTCTGTCAGTTGGATTAATGGATCGTCCAATTGGAAATGATAACCAAATGTATAGGTTGTTAGAAGTAGTTCTATTATGCAGATACAAATAGTATACCACCTAATTACTTTATTTCCTCTATGAGGGAGAAAGAAAATTAAGGAACCCACGGATATTGGCAAAACTACAACTATCGTTAACCAAGGAAAATAATTCGTGGTAAAAACAAGATACGCTTGGACCAGAAAAACCCGTGCTCAAAAATCAAAATATAGTATTTTGTATTTTGAGCGCGGGTTTTTGTCGGTAAAAGTAAAAAAAATCAAATATATTCAAGTAGGGTTTTCTGGAACGTATTAATAAGCTAGCCCCATACTTCGAGTTGTTTCATGCCATAAATAAACTCGAACACTCAAGAAATCCGTTGGACAGGCGGATTCACATCTCTTACAACCGACACAGTCCTCTGTTCTTGGAGCAGAAGCAATTTGCTTAGCTTTACACCCGTCCCAAGGTATCATTTCTAATACGTCCGTGGGGCAGGCTCGGACACATTGAGTACACCCTATACACGTATCATAAATCTTTACTGAATGTGACATTGGATCTATAAATTTTTTGAATATCATAAATTTTCGATCTGGTAAACTTAGAAATGAATCGTATATTTAGACACCAGATGAATCAATGATTTACCAGAACCTTTTTAATCAATCTACTTCTGGACCGACTCGTGGAAGGGAGCCAAGATACTTTGATTTTTTCCATTTTCGCAAGCATGATGATACATTATGTATAATAATGTATAATACATGCTAATTCGAGTTTATGAATATTCTCATTTCTTTGATGAATACTATTTATTCAACAAATTCGATTGATTAATACGAGTTGATTTTCTGTTACGATAAATTGACGAAACAATAGCTGGTCCAATAGCTGCTTCAGCGGCTGCAATAGCTATAACAAAAATGGAAAAAATATTTCCTTTTAATTGACGACTATCAAAAAAATCAGAAAATGTTACAAAATTTATATTAACTGCATTCAGTATAAGTTCAAGACACATAAGAGCTCTAACCATATTTCGGCTTGTGATCAATCCATAGATACCAATAGAAAATAAGTAGGCACTCAAAACAAGTACATGTTCGAGCATCATTGACCAACTCCTTATCAATTCAATTTTGATTCGTTTCAATATAATAGGAACAACAATTCAACGGGTTCAATTGACTAGAATATAAAAAGTACGGAACATAGAAATATATCGGTAATACATCGAATAGAAGAATTTCTATTTTATACATCAAAATTTTTTAATTATATATTGAAGAGAAACGGATGTGATAGCATAGAATGAAGTTTCAGTTGGATTGCCGTTGCTAATTCTATAGATTGATTTATTACTGGCGCGCCACAGCAATTGCACCGATCAAAGCGGCTAAAAGAATTATTGAAATGAATTCAAATGGAAGAAAAAAATCTGTTGATAAATGAATTCCAATTTGTTGACTATTACTTATCAAATCTTGCTCTATAATCTGGTTTGACCTTGTAGTCCAAATAATCCCGTACCATGACGTATCTGTAATAGTAGTCATTAGGAAAACAAAAAGACTTGTACAAACCAGCAAAGTAACCCCACTCCCAACGGTCCAAAGATGAAAATCTTTGTAATATTCTGAACCATTCATGAACATCACAGCAAATAGGATTAAAACATTTATAGCTCCCACGTAAATAAGGAGTTGTGCAGTAGCTACAAAATAAGAGTTTAATAGAATATAGAATAAGGATATACAAACAAGAACCAGCCCCAATGAAAAGGCGGAATAAATTGGGTTGGGAAGTAATACTACTCCTATACCTCCTAATATAAGACCCGATCCTAGAAAGACTAAAAGAAAATCGTGTATTGGTCCGGGCAAATCCATTATATGTAAAAAGAGATAAACAAATCGAAATGTTTTTCATGACCTTATTGAGACCCGACCAGAAAAAATTATTTATGATTTATAATCAATTCCTAATTGAATTAAATCCTAAGGCTAGGGGATGTGAATTAATGTGGGTACAAGTATTGGACTAATGGGATTCTTTATCTGAAAGAGTAGTTCGAATACGAAACTTTATTTCGAAATAATTCTCTAATCTATGGATCTATGGATAGTAATTAATTAATTTTCAATCCAAATTAAGACGGGATTCTTACCAACCAACGAATATTTGGGATTTATAAGTATTGACCAAACAAAACGAAAGAAATCTCATTCCTTTAGATCAAAAAGTAACTATTCGAAATTTTTCTTTAATATTTAATAAAGGGATTTACTTATTTTTTATTTGAGGCGAATTCAAAATTGTTCGAATTGTATAATCGTCAATTACTGACATTGGTAAACGGCCCAAAGCAATTTGATTATAATTTAATTCGTGACGATCATAAGTAGAAAGTTCATATTCTTCAGTCATTGATAAACAATTTGTTGGACAATACTCAACGCAGTTACCACAAAATATACAGATTCCGAAATCTATACTGTAATTAAGCAATCGTTTCTTGCGAAGATCAGTTTCCAATTTCCAATCAACGACGGGTAGATCTATAGGACATACACGAACGCATACTTCACAAGCAATACATTTATCAAATTCAAAATGGATTCGACCACGGAAACGCTCCGCGGTGATTAGTTTTTCATAAGGATATTGAATAGTGACAGGTAAACGATTTGCGTGGGATAAGGTAATCATGAAACTTTGACCAATGTACCTTGCAGCTCGTACCGTTTGTTGACCATAATTCATGAACCCAGTTACCATAGGGAACATATCGTGAATATATATATGAATATTTTTATGTTTGTTTATTTCTCTTGTTTGAGCCAAGTTGTGAATATAGAATATTTCCTTACAGTGAAAAGAGTTGGAAAGAAGTTGTTAATAATAGATTCCCGAGAGAAATAGGTAAAAGAAATTTCCATCCAAGATTCAACAGTTGGTCCATTCTTAGCCTAGGTAAAGTCCATCTTGTTGTGATAGGAATGAATAAGAACAAATAAGTTTTAGCTAATGTAATAAAGATACCGATTGTCGCTCCAAAAACTCCATAGCGTTTATTTATTTCAAAATCAAAAAGTTCCGAACCAAATATATTTGGAATAGAGATATTCCAACCCCCCAAGTAAAGAACTGTTACAAATAATGAAGAAACTAATAGGTTTAGATAGGAAGCAACGTAAAATAAACCAAATTTGATACCCGAGTATTCGGTTTGATAACCTGCTACTAATTCTTCTTCCGCTTCTGGTAAATCAAAAGGTAATCTCTCACATTCTGCTAGGGAAGAAATTAGAAAAATGATAAACCCTATAGGTTGACGCCACAAATTCCATCCCCCCAAACCATATTTTGATTGCGCCTCAACTATATCAACTGTACTTGAACTATTAGATAATCATAGTCGGTGATACCACCACTGGTCCCATCGCTATTCCAGAACCGTACATGAGATTTTCACCTCATACGGCTCCTTGAGGGCCTTAAATAAATCTAAGGACCGGGTCGTTTTATCTTGATATGTTTATTTATAAGATCGATAAGATCAAACGTACAGTCCCGAATTAGACCAATTGAATTCTGTCTGTATTGAATTAATATTTAATGAAATAAATAATAAAAAAAATTAATAAAAAAAGCACTTCTGAATTGATCTCCTCCTTTCTTTAATAATTTCCATAATTATTTCAATTTTTCTTCGGTGAGTAATAACTTAATTCTTCAATAAAATACTCTTTGTAAAGATATCAATAACCCGCCGTTTTCACTTAAAAAAAAGAATTATACATTAATTCATGAATTATGACACGAATTGTGTCGATATGAATATTGATATAGGAAATAAAAGGAAAGAAAGAATAAAAAAGATCTTTTTTATTCTTTTTCTATTGTATTCCTTTTTTTTTTGTTCCTATTCTTCTTTCTATTTCTGAAAAAAAAAAAGAGGGGCTTACAAAATCAAATAAAGGATTATTTCGTTCCCAATAGTAATTTATTTAATCAGTGGATAGGAGCATACTCTGAATCGGAATTGTGGGAAGTACTGCCTGATCATTTCTACTAACTTAAAGCCCCAATTAGTATTCTTTGCTTTGTATATTATAAAGGAATGTCCTTTTGGATAATTTACACAATATCCATTACTAATCCTTTGCGTATCTTGGTGTTTCTAACCATCCACTCGATTTTGTTCAATCGCCCGTTATGTTATTATGTTATGGTAATACATGTATGAAAAGACATACAAACGATATTGAAAACTCAATACGGTTGATCCTTTGAGCCCGTTTCAAGTCAGGATGACTAATTAACCAATCTTGGGGTAAACGGTATCTTCTGTTTATGTTTATTCCCGCTCAACTCTTTAACTCTTATACATAGAAAATGAGACTTAATCTTTTTACTGCGAATTTTTATATAAGCCGTTTTATTTCACTCATCTAACTATCTGATTTAGTTCATCAATCCGAATAATGAATAAAAAAATGAAGATATCTACTCAATTCATTCAGCCCCGTTCCTCGAAAGAAAAGAATAGAGACGAATTTATGTTTCAACGAATCACACGTAGAGATATTGATAACACACATAAAGTTAATGGTATTTCATAACTAATCGATTGAGCAGCGGCTCGTAGACCACCTAAAAAGGAATATTTATTATTTGACCCGTATCCTGACATAAGAAGTCCAATGGGAGCAATACTTGAAATGGCAATCCATAAAAAAACACCCATATTGAGATCTGCTAAAACAAGGCGATAGCCAAAAGGCACTACTGAATAACTTAGTAAAATTGATATGACTGCTATGGATGGTCCGATACTGAATAAACGAGTTTCTCCTCTAGATGGAAGAAGATTTTCTTTGAAAAGAAGTTTTACCCCATCTGCTATAGCTTGAAGAACTCCCAAAGGACCGGCGTATTCAGGTCCAATACGTTGTTGTAGCCCCGCGGATATTTCTCTTTCTAACCATACAATTACCAATACACCTATCGTGATGCCCAATACCGGAGTAAAAATAGGAATAAGGAACCATATAATTCCATAGACTTCTTTTAAAAATTCAAATCTAGAAAAAGAATTGATATCTTGTACTTCTGTTGTATCAATTATCATTTCAACGATCAACTTCTCCCATAATGATATCTATGCTACCTAGTATCGTCATAATATCAGCCAATTTCATTCTTTTAACTAACTGAGGAAGAATTTGCAAATTGATAAAACCTGGTGGGCGAATTTTCCATCTCCAAGGAAAACCGCTCCGATCCCCTATCAGAAAAATTCCCAATTCTCCTTTTGGAGCTTCGACTCTCCCATAGAGTTCTAGTTTCGGCAATTCAAACGTAGGAGAAGGTTTTTTACTAATAAACCGATATTCAAAATCATTCCATTGGGGATTCCTTTCTCTATCAAAGTATCGGATTTCTAAATTCTCATATGGCCCTCCCGGAATTCCTTCCAGAGCCTGTTGAATAATTTTTATGGATTCCGTCATTTCACCAATTCGGACTAGATAACGAGCTAATGAATCCCCTTCTTTTTGCCACTGTACTTCCCAATCAAATTCGTCGTAACACTCATAATGATCAACTTTACGAAGATCCCATTGTATTCCGGAAGCTCGCAACATCGGTCCTGATAAACCCCAATTTATTACTTCCTCCGTACCAATAATGCCGACTCCTTCAACTCGTTCTAAAAAAATAGGATTTCGTGTAATAAGTTTTTGATATTCCGAAATTCCTGTTAAAAAATAATCGCAAAAATCCAAACATTTATCTATCCAGCCATGAGGTAGATCAGCCGCTACTCCTCCGATACGAAAATAATTATGCATCATTCTCATACCGGTGGCAGCTTCGAATAGATCATATATTAATTCTCTTTCTCGGAAAATATAAAAGAAGGGCGTCTGTGCCCCAATATCTGCCATAAAAGGACCGAGCCATAACAGATGAGAAGCTATACGACTCAACTCCAACATAATTATTCTGATATAGCTGGCTCTTTTAGGTACTTGAATATTTCCCAACTGTTCCGGTCCGTTTACGGTTATTGCTTCTGTGAACATAGTAGCTAAATAATCCCAACGTGTTACATAAGGCAGATATTGTATAATTGTTCGGTTTTCCGCAATTTTTTCCATCCCTCGATGTAAATAGCCCAATATTGGTTCACAGTCAACAACATCTTCACCATCTAGAGTAACGATGAGTCGAAGAACACCATGCATTGATGGGTGGTGGGGGCCCATATTTACTATCATGAGGTTTTTTCTTGTAGCTGGTATATTCATATGTTTTTCCTCGATTCATTCTTTCATGAATTGCTGAAAACTAAAATAAGTTCATTAAAATTCAAGATCTAATAAATCAAATAATTCAAAAAGTCTCTTCAAATTAACGATTTTTTGATTCCCGAATAGCTAACCTATTAATTAATTCTTTATAACATATTCTATTTTTCTTTGACAAATAAGACAGCAACCGTTGGCGTTTTCCCAAAATTTTACGTAGGCCTCTCTGAGATAAATAGTCTTTTCTATGCAATTCCAAGTGTGAAGAAAGTTTTCGTATCCTATTGGTGAGGCTGAATATTTGAAATTCAATAGACCCCTTTTTTTCTTCTTGCGAAATAACAGAGATGAATGAATTTTTTACCATAAAATGAAATCTTCTTCCCCCCTCTTTTTAGTGCTAGGTAGTTTTATTGATCAATAATAATAATGCCATTCAGTTTAATTTAGTATACACAATAATCTTCATTTTTTTAATAATTCCCAATTTGATCAAATAAAATAGGATTCGACTAGGTATACAAAAAAGGTTTTCTGTACTCACAAAAGATAAAAAATAGAGACCTAAAATGAAAATAATAGAATTGGTTATCGTGTCTAGATCTAATGGATATGTCATTGAATCATGTATCAGAATGGAATGTAAGACAATGCATGTGTGCTTTTTTTGTTTTCATAGATCATGGTACGGGAAATAGAGGAAAAAAATGTACCATTAACGAATTTTCAATCGCGGATACATATGTATCCTTACCAGACTGAAACGACTGCCATTATTGGTATCAAACCAATAGCGATTCATACAAGCTAAATCTTCGAATCGATAATTAGGCCAAAGAAAAAACTTTAATTTCATTTTAATTAGTTTATTTGTATATCCTTTGCTTTTATCCAAAACTTGACTGTTTACCTTCTGTCCATTACAAAATGTTGTATTTCGAGGCAGATCGTTTCTATTCCTAGAATGAAAACAAATTCGAATTCTCAATTCTCTACGACGTCTAGGGGATAAAATATGTTCCGGAACAAATAAATCATAATGATTGTTTTCTCTATTTCCAGCCATCTTTTGATGTTTTGCAATGAATTCGTCAGAATTCTTCTTATCAACAGGGCTTTTTGCTCGGTACCTTTGATTTATTTCATGCTTACTCTTATGAACCAACGAAATACCTATGGTTTGATACATAATAAATTGTCCTTCGTTTTTTATAGACAGGCGAACGGGTTCGATAATCAATATTCCTTTTTTCATCAATTCTGTAAGAGTGAAATCTTTCTGAATCAGTAAAATATCCAGACTCAATTCTCCCCTTTCAATAGAGGATATGGAAACTTCTCTTGGATTTATCAGTCTAAGCAGGAGACAATATATTTTGATGTTATTGATCATTTTTTGATTTAAAACATCATCCCATCTCAATTGAAAACGCAAATATCTTTTTAGGAAAAAATCAAACTCCGCTTCCGTATTTTTCTTGTATTGTTTTTTATTTCTATCTTTTTTCATGTCTGATCCTACATAATCTTCTTCAACATCCTTTTCTTGGTTTGAGAGAGATGATTCAAAATATGCTTGGCTTGCGGATTCTTTTTCTCCTTGATTTCGGTTTTTTAATTCAAGATATTTTTTTTCATTCGCAAATATTGATATAACAATATCTCCTTTTTTCTTTCTAGCGATACTTTTATTTTCACTAGCATTTTCATTTATATTCAAATTTAAAAGAATTAATTTGATTGGTATGGCCCACGGTTTAATCTTATACGCATTATGAAGTATCAAGAATTCTGGGAAGAACCAAAGTTCCAGATTCGATATGGGACAACTTCGTATTTCTTCATTCATTCCCATCCAATCAAAAAGTTTTTTTTTTTTATTGAAATTGGATAGGTTGATTTCTTTATTTTGATGAATCGTGAGATAAAAAAGACCTTTTGTGTCGATCTTCTCAACTATTTGTTGATAATTATTCGTACGAGTCTTACTAGTCTTAGTATATTTATTACTATTGGTGTCAGTATCAATATTGATCCAAGCCTCAATATCGACTTTCTTTCTAAGACAAAAATCGAGAATTATCCAATCAAAATATTTTCTATCCGGATTTTTCTCCATATCTATAATATTATCTTCGACTCGATAATTATTGATAGGGATACTCTCCGGCACATTAAATATTTTTCGTTTATGTGTGCTATAATTATAAAAAATCTCTTGCTTATTATTTACTTGTAATGGTAATCCATAAATAGATGGGTTCCGCTTATATTCATAATTAATAGATTTAGGTGATATAAATTTATAGGATAAAAGATCATATTTATATTGTTTTTTAAAATTTTCTTTTTTAGTTGGTAATGACTCCGCTTCAAATTTTTTTTGTTTTTCGGAGTGAATTAATGGGTTTTTTTCATATGAATCACATTTCTTTAAATGTTGATTTTGGTCTATAGAGTTTTGATTGACCCTATTTCTCCATTTTTGTGATACTAATCTAGACCATCTAATCGTAGATAAATCATATTGATAATGACTCTTTAACAAAAACCCATTTTTCCGTTGATTCATTCCAGAATTTCGGGGGTTCTTATGTCTTAATTCGGAATTAAATAGTTTCTGTGTTCCAACAAAATAATCCTTTATTTCATTTTTAAGAAAAAAAGACGTTCCATTATATTGAAAAACGGATCTTAACTTATATAAGTTAAAAGCTGGGGGTTGTGATAATTGGTAAAATACATATGCTTGTGACAAGTAAGATAAGTCAAAAAGAGTCTGTGTACTTTTATTCCTAATATTCGAAAGTGACTTTTTTATAATCGAAATAAAGTTAATTATACTTTGATTTATTTTATAAATTCGTTCTTGGTTTGTTTCATTATTGTAAATATCTTTCTTATTGGAAATGTATTTAGTAAGAATTTTTTTTGTTGATTCCTGAAAAAGTTGTGCATTGATATTGGGAATATTAATGACCCATAAAAAGATATCCATATATATCCTTTCAACGAGAAAAAATTTTATAAAATAATCCGATCTACGTATTAGTCGAGCATTTTTTCTTTTTAATATCTGCCAAATATTTTTTGGCGGTTCAAATCTTTTATCATCATAACTTTTTTTGTTAGGACTAATATACATATCTCGGATTATAAATCCTTTTTTTTTTTCTATTTGATTTAGGATTGTGTTTGTTCTATCAGTCAGATTTTTTATTTTTTTTTTTGTTAATGAATAATTTGTCCAATCTGTAGATCGAATTTTACTGACCGATTCATGAATTATCTGATTATTTATTATTGAATCGTTTTCTTTTTGAGTTTCACTTAATTGATATATTTCTATTTCTTTCAATCCAAATAATATAATTGGGTTTCTTTTTGCGAGTTCTTTTACTATTTCTTTTAGAACTAGAATGCTTTTAATAAACCATTTTTTTGTTTCTTTTGAAACATTTAGAAAAAATTTTGTTCTTTCATTTAAAATTCTTAGAACTAGAAAACACTTCTTTGTCAATTTTTTATTTTTTTTTTTGAGTTCTTTAAAAATAGGTTCAAAAAACGAAGGTTGTTTTCGGGGAGAGCCAAAGGGCAGTTCGGTTTCCATTCCCCAAACCGTTAAAAAACAAAAATC